TCCCGTGAAATTCTCGAGCCGAAAGATGGATGCATATGCTGTGTTTCATTTTGCTAAATGATATCAATTAAATGGTGTATCAATTCTATAAATTGGATATAGCAATAAATAAATCAGCAAAATTCTTTTATTTTAGATAGAAGAAACATTTCTTCTATCTAAAATAAAAGAATGTACCCTTCTATCCAAATCCAATTTGCATCGATAAAATAAATCCAAATTCTAGATTCCAGCAGTAGATGAATAATTGCAAATTTTTGTGTGTACGAGATTCGAATAACTTCAAAATAACTGACATAATTTTTTATTTTTCCTGATCAGAAAAATACATGAAAAAGAAAGGAGGTAGAAAAATTTTTTGATTTATGGTTAAAGAAGAAAAACAAGAAAACAGGGGTTCTGTTGAATTTCAAGTATTCAGTTTCACCAATAAGATACGGAGACTTGCTTCACATTTGGAATTACACAAAAAAGATTTTTCATCGGAAAGAGGTCTACGAAGACTTTTGGGAAAACGTCAACGTTTGCTGGCTTATTTGGCAAAGAAAAATAGAGTACGTTATAAGAAATTAATAAGTCAGTTGGATATTCGGGAGAAGTAATTTAATCGTTCGAATTTTTTTCTTATTTTATTAGTAGTCTTATAGTAGTCTTAGATTTTGCATTTTGATGAGCCTCGTTTTGAGGAATTCATGGAATAATGAATTAAGGAAGAAAAAAGAATATGAGTCTACCGTTTACAAGAAAAGATCTAATGATAGTCAATATGGGCCCTCACCACCCATCGATGCATGGTGTTCTTCGACTGATCGTTACTCTCGATGGTGAAGATGTTGTTGATTGTGAACCCATATTAGGCTATTTACACAGAGGAATGGAAAAAATCGCAGAAAACAGAACGATTATACAATACTTGCCTTATGTAACACGGTGGGATTATTTAGCTACTATGTTTACAGAAGCAATAACGGTAAATGCACCAGAATTCTTAGAGAATATTCAAATACCTCAAAGAGCCAGCTATATTAGGGTAATTATGTTAGAATTGAGCCGTATAGCTTCTCACTTGTTATGGCTTGGGCCTTTTATGGCGGATCTCGGCGCACAGACTCCTTTTTTCTACATTTTTAGAGAGAGAGAATTGATATATGATCTATTTGAAGCTGCTACAGGTATGCGAATGATGCATAATTACTTTCGCATCGGAGGAGTAGCTGCCGATCTACCTTATGGATGGATGGATAAATGTTTAGATTTCTGTGATTATTTTTTACGAGGAGTTGTTGAATATGAACAACTTATTACACAGAATCCTATTTTTTTAGAACGAGTTGAAGGAGTAGGTTTTATTAGCGGAGAAGAAGCTGTAAATTGGGGCTTATCGGGACCAATGTTACGAGCTTCTGGAATACAATGGGATCTTCGTAAAATTGATCCTTATGAGTCTTACAATCAATTCGATTGGAAAGTCCAATGGCAAAAAGAAGGAGATTCGTTAGCTCGCTATTTAGTACGAATTGGTGAAATGAAGGAATCCATCAAAATTATTCAACAGGCTGTAGAGAAAATTCCTGGAGGCCCTTATGAGAATTTAGAAGCCCGACGCTTTAAGAAAGCAAAGAATTCGGAATGGAATGATTTTGAATATAGATTTCTTGGTAAAAAACCTTCCCCAAATTTTGAATTATCAAAACAAGAGCTTTATGTAAGAGTAGAAGCTCCAAAAGGTGAATTAGGAATTTATCTGGTAGGAGATGACAGTCTTTTCCCCTGGAGATGGAAAATTCGTCCACCCGGTTTTATTAATTTACAAATTCTTCCTCAGCTAGTTAAAAAAATGAAATTGGCTGATATCATGACGATATTAGGTAGTATAGATATCATTATGGGGGAAGTTGATCGTTGAAATGATAATAGATAAGATAGAGGTAGAAACTCTTAATTCTTTTTTGAAATCGGAATTATTAAAAGAAGTCTATGGACTAATATGGATTATACCTATTTTGACCCTCCTATTGGGAATCACAATAGAAGTACTTGTAATTGTGTGGTTAGAAAGAGAAATATCCGCATCGATACAACAACGTATTGGTCCTGAATATGCCGGCCCCCTAGGACTGCTTCAAGCTATAGCAGATGGAACTAAGCTGATTTTTAAAGAGGATATCCTGCCATCCCGAGGAGAGATTCCTTTATTTAGCATTGGACCCTCTATAGCAGTCATATCTGTTTTATTAAGTTTTTTAGTTATCCCTTTTGGATATCATTTTGTTTTAGCTGATCTTAGTATTGGTGTTTTTTTATGGATTGCCATTTCAAGTATTGCTCCTATTGGTCTTCTTATGGCAGGATATAGCTCAAATAATAAATATTCTTTTTCAGGTGGTCTACGAGCAGCTGCTCAATCTATTAGTTATGAAATACCATTAACTTTTTGTGTGCTAGCAATATCTCTACGTGTGATTCGTTAAAAAAGGAGCTTTTCCTCTAAAATCTATTGAATATTTATCTTCCTTTTCTTATTCTGTATTCAGGTCGGTAAGTTAAACTAGATAGCTATATGAGTGAAACAAAACAGCTTATTAATTTGTAGTAAAAATAAAAAATCTCATTTCCTACGTACAAGAAAAAGTTGAAGTAAACATAAGCAGTGTAAACTCTTTACCCCAAGATTGAGATTGTTTGATTAGTCATCATATCTTGAAGCGGGCAAGAATAAAGGATTCGCGATATGGAATTCCATTACTAGAATATTTTTAGTTATTACTAGAACTTATAACCATATAAAAGAACCCATAAAAAGTTAGTGAGGGATTAGGAACACTAAAGTACATAAAGGATTAGTAATGAGAGAATCTAAATCATTAGACATTTTTCCTCATAAAAGGAATCATAATAAGGACTTGAAATTGGTGGAAATGATCAAGTAGTACTTTCTTCGGATTCCGATCCAGAGTATATTCCCATTCACTTGTTAAGGAAATAGCTATCAAGAACGAATTAACCTTTTATTTCTTTTTTCTTTTTAAGTATCCCCTTCCCCGGGAAAGAAGAATAGGACAAAAGATATGGAATGCAATACAAAAAAAGATCCTTATTTATTCTTTCTTTTATCTATATTCATACAGAATGGAATTCGTCATGAACTAATATCCAATTCTTTTCATTTATTAATTGCTATAACGAGTGTTTTATTCCAATATTAAGTTATTACTGAACAAGAAAAAACTGTCATTTTATTATATAAAGGATAAGATCAATTCGGAAGCGCTTTTTTATTATTTTAGCAGACGGAATTGCTTTGGTCTAATTTAGGACTTTCCAATCAATTTTATCTTACCTAATTCTATCTACGCTCGGGGGATAAGATCGAAAAGAAATAATCCTTTTTTCTGATCATAGAGGAGCCGTATGAAGCTAAGGTTTCATGTACGGTTTTGGAATAGCGGTGGGAACTGTGATGTTATCATCGACTATGATTATCTAACAGTTCAAGTACGGTTGATATAGTTGAAGCACAGTCAAAATATGGTTTTTTTGGATGGAATCTTTGGCGTCAGCCTATAGGTTTTCTAGTTTTTCTAATTTCTTCTTTGGCAGAATGTGAAAGATTACCCTTTGATTTACCAGAAGCAGAGGAAGAATTAGTAGCGGGTTATCAAACCGAATATTCCGGTATTAAATATGGTTTATTTTATCTTGCTTCTTACCTAAATTTATTAGTTTCCTCCTTATTTGTAACTGTTCTCTACTTAGGCGGGTGGAATTTTTCTATTCCCTATATATCCTTTTTTGAATTTTTCCAAATGAATAAAATTGTGGGAATTTTAGAAATGATAATGGGTATCATTATTACATTAACTAAAGCTTTTTTATTTCTCTTCATTTCTATCACAATAAGATGGACTTTACCCCGGATGAGAATGGATCAGTTATTAAATCTTGGATGGAAATTTCTTTTACCTATTTCTCTGGGCAATCTCTTATTAACAACTTCTTCCCAACTAGTTTCACTATAAATAAGATAATACAATAACAGTAAGAATATCTTCAACACAAAAGTTCTCTCAAACAAGAGAAAGAAACATACCTTTTTTCATAGATATTTAGAATATGTTCCCTATGATAACTGGGTTCATTAGTTATGGTCAACAAACAATACGTGCCGCAAGATACATTGGTCAAGGTTTCATAATTACCTTATCCCACACAAATCGTTTACCTATAACGATTCACTACCCTTATGAAAAATCAATTACATCAGAGCGTTTCCGCGGGCGAATACACTTTGAATTTGATAAATGTATTGCTTGTGAAGTATGTGTTCGTGTATGCCCAATAGATCTACCCCTTGTGGATTGGAGATTTGAAAAGGATATTAAAAAGAAACAATTGCTTAATTATAGCATTGATTTCGGAGTTTGTATATTTTGTGGTAACTGTGTTGAATATTGTCCGACAAACTGTTTATCAATGACTGAAGAATATGAACTTTCTACTTATGATCGTCATGAATTGAATTACAATCAAATTGCTTTGAGTCGATTACCAGTCTCCATAATGGGAGATTACACAATTCAAACAATTAGGAATTCGCCTCAAAGTAAAATAGACGAAGAAAAATCTTGGAATTCAAGAACGATTACTGATTACTAGGTACTAGGATTTTTTGTTAGAAAAATCCAATAGTTTTTTACTAACTATAAAGAAAAATGAATAACTACTGCTTATTACAAATTATTCATGATTTAAAATGAGAGTAGATTTTCGTGATGTGATTTCTAACTATACAATTTATATAAAAATATCCTAATCCCTTTTTCTTTCCTTGAATCTTTTAGTTTTAGTCAGTTCATGAAAAATTTTATACTATTAATTTCTTCTTATCCATAATGGATTTACCTGGACCAATACATGAGATTCTTGTGCTATTTGGGGGATTTGTTCTTCTACTAGGGGGTCTAGGAGTAGTATTACTCACCAACCCAATTTATTCTGCCTTTTCGCTGGGATTAGTTCTTGTTTGTATATCCTTGTTCTATTTTTTATTGAATTCCTACTTTGTAGCTGTCGCACAACTTCTTATTTATGTGGGAGCCATAAATGTCTTGATCATATTTGCTGTAATGTTTGTAAATGGCTCAGAGTGGTCTAAAGATAAGAATTATTGGACTATTGGAGATGGGTTTACTTCACTCGTTTCTATAACTATTCCTTTTTCACTAATGACTACTATCCCAGATACGTCATGGTATGGAATTCTTTGGACTACAAGATCAAACCAAATAGTAGAACAGGGTCTCATAAATAACGTTCAACAAATTGGGATTCATTTAGCAACCGATTTTTATCTTCCGTTTGAACTCATTTCCCTAATTCTTCTAGTTTCTTTAATAGGTGCAATTACTATGGCTCGACAATAATAAATTCTTAGAATTTCAAATCTAAAAAAATAACTAAAGAATAAAACAAACAATTTTTATTTAGTAAAATCCATCTACTGTCAACACAACAAATACTTTTTTTTCTCTTTTGTTGCGTAATTGTTCTATTCTAATTAATTGAATCGGTTCAATTCTTGTGCTCATATTGAAATGAATCGAGATGGATAAGGAGTTAGTTAATGATGTTTGAGCATGTACTTTTTTTGAGTGTCTATTTATTTTCGATTGGTATCTATGGATTGATTACAAGCCGAAACATGGTTAGAGCTCTAATATGTCTTGAACTTATACTGAATTCAATTAATCTAAATCTCGTAACATTTTCTGCTCTATTTGATAGTCGCCAATTAAAAGGAGACATTTTCGCAATTTTTGTTATAGCCCTTGCGGCGGCTGAAGCAGCTATTGGACTATCCATTCTTTCTTCCATCCATCGTAACAGGAAATCCACTCGTATCAACCAATCGAATTTTTTGAATAATTAGGCATAGAATTCTCTAAATAAAGGCGCATATATAATAATAAGGAACATTAAGATTAATAAAATTCGAGTCTTCTTTTCTTATTTTTATTTGAGAATACCTATTTTTGAAGTAGGTTATTTCAGAGTATTCTTTTTTACTTATTAAATTTTGCATTTTTGCAATTCATTGATATTGCAATATTCAAATTGCAATAATTTATATTGCAAAGATAATAGCCAATGGCTAATTCGAATTAGTATGTAGAATTCGTATAATTATGACTGTTGAAGCCTTAAATTCAAGTCTCTTGGCTCTTTTCACGCTTTCTCACAAACAGATTAAGAAATATATTGCATTATTTATTAAAGTTTGGATAAACCATTGCTTCGTCTGGTGTCTACAATACATATAACTTATATAGTACTAATTTCATTTTTACCAGATCGAAAATTATTATGTTGAAAAGGAAAATTTCTAGATCCAATGTCACATTCTGTAAAAATTTATGATACATGTATAGGATGCACTCAATGTGTACGAGCTTGTCCAACAGATGTATTAGAAATGATACCTTGGGATGGATGTAAAGCCAAGCAAATTGCTTCTGCGCCGAGAACCGAAGATTGTGTGGGTTGTAAGAGATGCGAATCCGCCTGCCCAACAGATTTTTTAAGTGTCCGCGTTTATTTAGGGCCTGAAACAACCCGCAGCATGGCTCTATCTTATTGATACGTTACAAAAAACTCCACTTGAATCGTCTGATTCCTCTTTACCGAAGAAGCCTGTGCTCAATATAATCGAGCATGGGCTTTTCTGGTCAAAACGTATCTTGTCTTTATTACTTTATCATGAGTTATTTTCCTTGGTTAACAATACTTGTTGTTTTGCCGATATTTGCAGGTTCATTAATTTTCTTTTTACCCCATAAAGGAAACAAAATTGTTAGGTGGTATACTATATCTATTTGTTTATTAGAATTCCTTCTAATGACTTATGCATTCTGTTATCATTTCCAATTAGAGGATCCCTTAATCCAATTAAGGGAGGATTCTAAATGGATAGATGTTTTTGATTTCCACTGGAGATTGGGAATCGATGGACTTTCATTAGGATCTATTTTATTGACAGGATTTATCACTACTTTAGCTACTTTAGCGGCTTGGCCAATTACCCGGAATTCGCGATTATTCTATTTCCTGATGCTAGCAATGTATAGCGGTCAAATAGGATTATTTTCTTCACGAGACCTTTTACTTTTTTTTATCATGTGGGAGTTAGAATTAATTCCTGTTTACTTACTTTTATCCATGTGGGGGGGGAAAAGGCGTCTATATTCAGCTACCAAGTTTATTTTGTATACTGCAGGCGGTTCCATTTTTTTCTTAATCGGAGTTCTGGGTATGGGCTTATATGGTTCCAACGAACCAATATTAGACTTGGAACGATTGATTAATCAATCATACCCTGCAACATTGGAAATACTACTTTATTTTGGCTTCCTTATTGCTTATGCTGTCAAATTGCCGATTATACCTCTACATACGTGGTTACCAGATACCCACGGGGAAGCACATTACAGTACATGTATGCTTTTAGCGGGAATCTTATTAAAGATGGGAGCATATGGATTGATTCGGATCAATATGGAATTGTTACCTCATGCTCATTATCTATTCTCCCCCTGGTTGGTAATAATAGGAGCGGTGCAAATAATCTATGCAGCTTCAACTTCTCTTGGTCAACGAAATTTCAAAAAAAGAATAGCCTACTCCTCCGTATCTCACATGGGTTTCATAATTATAGGAATTGGTTCCATAACCAACATTGGACTAAATGGAGCTATTTTACAAATATTATCCCATGGATTTATCGGTGCTACACTATTTTTCTTGGCAGGAACGGCTTGTGATAGAATGCGTCTTGTTTATCTCGAAGAACTGGGAGGGATATCTATACCAATGCCAAAAATGTTTACTATGTTTAGTAGCTTTTCAATGGCTTCTCTTGCCTTACCAGGAATGAGCGGTTTTGTTGCAGAATTAGTAGTATTTTTTGGACTAATTACTAGTCCCAAATTTATGTTAATGCCAAAAATGCTAATTACTTTTGTAATGGCAATTGGAATGATATTAACTCCTATTTATTTATTATCTATGTTACGCCAGATGTTCTATGGATACAAGTTATTTCATGTTCCAAACGCAAATTTTGTGGATTCTGGACCACGAGAACTCTTTCTTTTAATCTGTATCTTTTTACCAGTAATAGGAATTGGTATTTATCCAGATTTTGTTCTCTCGCTATCCGTTGACAGGGTAGAGGCTCTCTTATCCAATTATTATCCTAAATAGGATTTTCTTTTTTTAACAAGTCCGCTCTATATTTCATAATGGAAAAACCGAAAAATTCCGAAAAAAGTAAAAAAGTCTAATTAGATCTATTTCGAATTTTTGGGAACCCCTTTGAAAAGACGTTCAAAGGGGTTCTCAAATCCAAAAAAATGGGAAAAAACCTTCATTTTATGAATGTTTTATGTTATGTAATCATTTAGATGATAATGTAAATGAACCATAACTATGTAAACCTATTCCTAAAAGATTGATACCAAAATAGCAGATCCAAATTATAAGAAATCCTATCGAAGCTACAAATGCAGAATTCGTACCCTTCCAACTTGGATTTGTTCTACTATGTAAATAAATTGCAAATATGGTCCAGGTAATAAATGCCCAAGTTTCCTTAGGATCCCAATTCCAATAGGATCCCCACGCCTCATTAGCCCATACTGCTCCACAAAGAATACCTATGGTTAAAAGGGTAAACCCTAGACTAATAACACGATAACTCCAAGAATCCAAACGCTCGGTTAATTGATATTTGTAATAATTTGGAAATGAAGGAAAAGAGGTGTTTTTTAAGGCACTTCTTTTTGCATAGAAATATTCAATCTCACTAAATAAAAATGTTTTAAGTAATTTTCTTTTTTTCTTTTTAGAAAAGAAATCGAAATTCTTTCGAAATCTAATGATTAGAAGAGCGGCGGATAATAAGGATCCGCACAAAAGAGTTGCGTAGCTTAGTAACATCATACTGACATGCATCATTAACCACTGAGATTGGAGAGCAGGTACTAGTATTGTAGATTGATGCATTTCAGTTAAAAGACCTGACGTGGCAAAGCCTTGCGTTAAAATAGTACTTGGCGTAGTTATTGCGCTTAAATCATTTTTAGAGTTCTGTATCTTAGGAATAATATGAAGAATATACAGAGCCCATGAAAGGAAGATCAATGACTCATATAAATTACTTAATGGAAAATGTCCCGAAGAAACCCAACGAGAAACTAAGAATCCTGTTATAGAGAAAAAAGTAGCTATCATTCCTTTTTCTGACGAATCACGTAATCCCCTAAGTTCACGAACTAATAAGGTTATCAAATGAATCGTAATCACAATGGAAATTGTTGAGAAAGAGATATGAGTTAGTATATGTTCTAAAGTTGCAAATAGCATAAGGAGAAGGTCCCATTACAAAATTGGAAATTTCGAATTGAATCCATTTTCTAATCTATTGTATTCTTTTTCGAGAATGCCGCCACTCGGACTCGAACCGAGATGCTTGAGCACTGCTTCCTAAGAGCAGCGTGTCTACCAATTTCACCATGGCGGCTAACTTGAAATAATAGTTAACTTAAAAGAATAATAGTTATTTTCTCACGAATCGTCGAGATTGGGAGAATCCATAGAATTTAGGAAAATTTTTAGAATTTCATCTTTAAATACAAAGAGTTTTGTATTTTGAAAAGTTTCTTGAGTCAAAGCCTTTACGCTCTTATTAATATGATTTACCAGTCCTAAACCTGTGAATTTTGGATAAGATCGGTAGAAATTCTAAATCCTATTGCAAGAGTACTCTACTTTTGATAATAGAATCCTCCTATTTTTTTATGAGGATTCTATTATCAAAAGTTCTTTGATAGGAAAAAAGAATACTGAGGACACAATATACCAAAACTTTTGTTCTATATAATAGAATAACAGAGGGATTAGTTCTAAGAATATTGTACCCAGGAATTCGACACATAAAAGTACATTCATTAATTAATCCAAATTATTCATTCATATTAAATAATTGGAATTTCTTTGAGATAGTTCAATTCAGATTATTCCAAAACCTGATTATTTGTTTGTTACCCAGAAAAACCTTTTGGTTTTGGATGCTCGTTACCGCTCAAAAATGATCTTGATTTTGCTAAGGAATAAGATTGTACTATGGAAAAATAAGTTTTTTTCTTCCAAATATTTTTACGAATACGCTTTTTTGACATCGAAGTACGTTTTTTTGGAACTGCCATTCAAAAGGGGAATTTGTTTTTTTTTAGTTGTATGTGAAAGACATCTATTGCCGCAAATCAATCCTTCTTTCTGTTTTTTCTTAGTATTTATACTTAGATACTGAAAGATAATGAAATTTAAAATTATTTTTTACTTCATTTTGTCTAATGTGGATAAGAAAAGAGTTTTTCGCGTATTTTTCATATATATTTTAGACTTTGTTTTAATAATATACAATATATACAAAGATATATTATAAACAAAGGTTTTCTATTTAAATCAATTTATATATCAAATATACTCCATATATAAATCTAAGGTATGGGGGATAAGCCCCCATATAATATGGGGAGATAAAACGAAGGTAAAATTCAAATAGTTAATTAAGTTGAGAAGATATTCAAGAATGGAATTCCAGTCAAAATAAAAAAAAGGAATTAGTCTATTAAACAAGACATTATAAAACTTAGATAATTCTAGTCATTAGGATTTCCATTTTATATGAAGTAAAAAATATTCGAGAATTTCCGATAAATATAAAATTCAAATATAGTTGAAATTCAATCAATCGGTTACGAAATAAGAGAGCTATTTCATTTTAACAGAAAGAAATAAAAAAAGAATAGGAATAGAAAGTAAACTGATTCAATCTTTTTTTGTATAAATATCTTTTTTTATCTAATAACTAAATAACGAAATTCTTTGATTAAGTTTTTGAATTTAAGCAACTAAACCCATTCCGAATTTTGGAATATTTTAATGAGACAAATTTTGAAAAAATCAGAATTCCAGTATTTTTTCTTATTCTTATTTTGTTTTTTTAATTCCTTCAGAAAGAAATAAGAATAAGTTTGGTGAATCGGAAACAATTTTATAGAAAAAAAGAACTATAAATTTCAACTAAAATTTGCTATTTCTTTTCTTATGGAACATACATATCAATATGCCTGGGTAATCCCTCTTCTCCCACTTCCAGTTATTATGTCAATGGGGTTTGGGCTTTTTCTTATTCCGACAGCAACAAAAAATCTTCGTCGCATATGGGCTTTTCCTAGTGTTTTACTCTTAAGTATAGCTCTGGTATTCTCAGTTCACCTGTCTATTCAACAAATAAAAGGGAGTTCTATCTATCAATATCTATGGTCTTGGACCATCAATAATGATTTTTCCTTAGAATTTGGATACTTGATCGACCCCCTTACTTCTATTATGTTAATACTAATTACTACTGTGGGAATCTTGGTTCTTATTTATAGTGACGATTATATGTCTCACGATGAGGGATATTTGAGATTTTTCGTTTATATAAGTTTTTTTAATACTTCCATGTTGGGATTGGTTACTAGTTCCAATTTGATACAAATTTATTTTTTTTGGGAACTTGTGGGAATGTGTTCCTATTTATTGATAGGCTTTTGGTTTACACGCCCAATTGCAGCGAGTGCTTGTCAAAAAGCTTTTGTAACTAATCGTGTAGGGGATTTTGGTTTGTTATTAGGAATTTTAGGTTTTTTTTGGATAACAGGTAGTTTAGAGTTTCGGGATTTGTTCAAAATAGCTAATAACTGGATTCCTAATAATGGGATTAATTCATTACTTACTACTTTGTGTGCTTTTTTATTATTTCTTGGTGCAGTTGCAAAATCTGCACAATTCCCTCTTCACGTATGGTTACCTGATGCTATGGAAGGACCCACTCCCATTTCGGCTCTTATACACGCAGCAACTATGGTTGCTGCGGGGATTTTTCTTCTAGCTCGACTTCTTCCTCTTTTCATATCCCTACCTTTGATAATGAGTTTCATTTCCTTAGTAGGTACAATAACACTTTTCTTAGGAGCGACTTTAGCTCTTGCTCAGAGAGATATTAAAAGAAGCTTAGCCTATTCTACAATGTCTCAATTGGGTTATATGATGTTAGCTCTAGGTATAGGTTCTTATCAAGCAGCTTTATTCCATTTGATCACTCATGCTTATTCGAAAGCTTTATTGTTCTTGGGATCCGGATCTGTTATTCATTCAATGGAACCTCTTGTTGGATATTCACCAGATAAAAGTCAGAATATGGTTCTTATGGGTGGTTTAAAAAAATATGTTCCTATTACAAGAACGACTTTTTTATTGGGTACACTTTCTCTTTGTGGTATTCCACCTCTTGCTTGCTTCTGGTCCAAAGATGAAATCCTTAGTAATAGTTGGTTGTATTCACCTTTTTTTGGAATAATAGCTTCTTTTACTGCAGGATTAACTGCATTTTATATGTTTCGAATATATTTACTTACTTTTGATGGGTATTTGCGTGTTCATTTTCAAAATTACAGTAGTACTAAAGAAGGTTCGTTGTATTCAATATCCTTATGGGGAAAAAGCATACCCAAAAGAGTCAATAGAGATTTTGTTTTATCAACAATGAAGAATGGAGTTTCTTTTTTTTCACAAAATATACCCAAAATTCCTGGTAATACAAGAAATAGGATAGGATTTTTTAGTACTTCCTTTGGAGCTAAAAATACTTTTGTCTATCCTCGCGAAACTGGAAATACTATGCTATTTCCTCTTCTTATATTACTGCTTTTTACTTTGTTCATTGGATCCATAGGAATCCATTTTGATAATGGAGTAATGGATAACGGAACATCAGAGTTAACCATATTATCAAAGTGGCTAGCCCCTTCGATAAGCTTTTTCCAGGAAAGTTCTAATTCTTCCATAAATTCATATGAATTTCTCACTAATGCTATTTCTTCTGTAAGTTTAGCTATTTTTGGTCTATTCATAGCATATATATGCTATGGATCCGCTTATTCTTTTTTTCAGAATTTGAATTTTAAAAATTCCCTTGTAAAAGGGAATCCAAAAAAGAACTTTTTGGATCAAGTAAAAAAAAAGGTATACAGCTGGTCATATAATCGCGGTTATATAGATGTTTTCTATACTAAGTTCTTTATTCTGGGTATAAGAAGATTTGCTGAACTAACGCATTTTTTTGATAAAGGTGTTATTGATGGAATTATCAATGGAGTGGGTCTTGCTGGTTTTTGTATAGGAGAAGAAATTAAATATGTGGGGGGAGGGCGAATATCGTCTTATCTATTCTTTTTTTTATGTTATGTATCCTTGTTCATATTCTTTTTTCTTCCTTAATTCATTATTCCATGAATTCCTCAAAACGAGGCTCATCAAAATGCAAAATCTAAGACTACTATAAGACTACTAATAAAATAAGAAAAAAATTCGAACGATTAAATTACTTCTCCCGAATATCCAACTGACTTATTAATTTCTTATAACGTACTCTATTTTTCTTTGCCAAATAAGCCAGCAAACGTTGACGTTTTCCCAAAAGTCTTCGTAGACCTCTTTCCGATGAAAAATCTTTTTTGTGTAATTCCAAATGTGAAGCAAGTCTCCGTATCTTATTGGTGAAACTGAATACTTGAAATTCAACAGAACCCCTGTTTTCTTGTTTTTCTTCTTTAACCATAAATCAAAAAATTTTTCTACCTCCTTTCTTTTTCATGTATTTTTCTGATCAGGAAAAATAAAAAATTATGTCAGTTATTTTGAAGTTATTCGAATCTCGTACACACAAAAATTTGCAATTATTCATCTACTGCTGGAATCTAGAATTTGGATTTATTTTATCGATGCAAATTGGATTTGGATAGAAGGGTACATTCTTTTATTTTAGATAGAAGAAATGTTTCTTCTATCTAAAATAAAAGAATTTTGCTGATTTATTTATTGCTATATCCAATTTATAGAATTGATACACCATTTAATTGATATCATTTAGCAAAATGAAACACAGCATATGCATCCATCTTTCGGCTCGAGAATTTCACGGGAGAGAGATATAGTATAAGAAATAGGCTGTTAAGTAACTCTAAATGAATTGTGGATACATCTGTATCCTTAACATACTGAAACGACTGCCATTATTCGTATCAAAGCAATAGCGATTCATAAAAGCAAAATCTTGTAATCAATGGTGGGCCAATAATGAATTTTTTTGCATATGTATTAAGACGCTTGGTCTGATTTCGAAATTGTCCAGAGTTTTTTATGTTGTTTTCCTTGCAAAATGATGGATCTCCTTCCGTAACTTTCCAATTACGAGTACGAGAATTGAAAGACATGAAAATTCTCAATTCTCTACAGCGTCTAGGAGATAGATAGAATATTTTCAGGAACAAGAAAATCAGAAGAATCTTTTTCTCTATTCACTACCATTCCGCGTCTTCGACTTCTATTAGTTTCTTTTCTTCTTTAATGCAATAGCTATAGTTTGATATAGAATCCATTTCTCAAAGTAATGGAAACCATTCTCTTATAGGAAATGGTTCGAAAATCGCTATTCCACCTTTTAGGTTTAGGTATCGTGAAAAGTGATACCTGTGAAGATCGTGCATTTCAGTCACATTCAGATCCGTTTTTCGAGTTCATGATATAACCAAATTGGATGGATCTTCCACCCGTTTAGCTAAGAAAGAATAGATGCGGAGGTGGATAATAGATCGATATGAAGATCATGAGCTGCCCCATAATGAAACCACCAGTAGTCGCGAATATCTCCTTCTTCCCTAACCCAAGATTGGAGAAAGAAGATCTAAGAGGGATCTATGTAGAATGTGGTCAGAAATCCATAATAGAGTCCGACCACAACGACCGAATTAATTATCCTCATCGAGAAACTTAGACTACTAAGTAGAAAAGATTTGAAAATCATGGCATGGGTCTCCTTTTTTCTTTCTTTAG